TTCTAAATGTAATGACTAGGAGTGCTACTGATAATAATGATCCACAAAGAAGAGCCGCATAGCTCAATATCATCATACTTACGTGCATTATTAACCACTCCGATTGTAGAGCAGGTACTAATATTGTGGGTTTACGTATTTCAGTTAAAAGACCCGAAGTAGCAAAGCCTTGGGTAAAAATAGTACTTGAGGCAGTTATTTCGGTTAAATAATTTTTTCTTATTTTGAAATAAGGGACTATATGAATAAGGGAGAAACTCCATGACAGAAAGATTAATGATTCATATAAATCACTTAGTGGGAAATGGCCCGAATAAATCCAACGAGTGATTAATAATCCTGTTAGACATAAAAAAGTAACTATCATCCCCTTTTCTGACGAATCATATGGTTTTATGATTTCATTGCCCAATAAGGTTATCAAATGAATTATAATTACAATTGAAACAATCGAAAAGGAAATATGAGTGAATATATGCTCTAAAGTTGAAAATATCATAAAAATGAAAAAAAGGGAGGGAATCCCCTAAATTAATATTAATTAAGAATTAGAAAGCGGGAATTTAATTTATTTTTATTATAGGATCTATTGGATATCTTTTAGAAGATGTCATGCCGCCACTCGGACTCGAACCGAGATGCTCTAGCACTGCTTCCTAAGAGCAGCGTGTCTACCGATTTCACCATAGCGGCTTACTCGAACTAATAATAGTCTATTTATATTCAATCGTCGATATTGAACAAGTCAATTCAATCAAATAAGTTTTTTAGTCAACACTCAAATTGATAAAAAAAATGAGTTCAAAAGTCAATTTGAAGGTTCATTAGTTTCATTTATTAGGGTGTCCGGTTTATTTATCTTAGGGCTTTGACGTAGTTTATCCTATTCTAAAATCCAACTTTTTTAAGTAGGCTATTCTCTCGATAGAATAAAAAAACTGTTTTCAGTTTTTACTTTTATTGATACTTCATGATTTCTCGTTTATCTGATTTCATAAATATCAAACAAAAAATAAATTTGCTCAATGAATCCAAAATAACCTATTTTGGATTACTTCAAATTGACACATTATTTGTACATTGACAGATTAGTTATACATAATATCTCAACAACGAAGTTCTTTTATTAATTGGGCTCAAAATTGGAGATATAGGGTAAATCCATTTCATATAGTAATTATAAAAAATTATAAATTAAGAAGTCATAAAGTTATCCAAAATTTTTTACCATGTAATCCATTAGTTTCAACAATCCATTAATTTGAACTAAAAATATTATATCTGCCCTTCCCGAGAAAGATAAAAATTGTTCATTATTGTAAAGGTCGATGGGGAAAATAAGACTCCCCACCACAAAAATATTAGTGAAAATATACTACAAAGAAATAAAAAATCTTGTATTTTTTTCTTTATTCTTTTTTTTTAGACATCTTATAAGATGGAAAGCTGGTCTATTTCATATTGATTAGAATAGGGACTGCCAATTGTTAATTTCATATTAAAAAAGTATTGAGCCAAATTTTTGAGTCAAATCGATTCCGATTATTCCAATATTTTAGGACTTATTTGTTTGTCGTACAAAAAAACTTTTTGAATTCCCAGTAGAAAGAGATTTCCCTAATGACAAAGCTTTTAACGCCGCCCAATATCCTTTCCTTTTCCAAATATTTTTACGAATACGCTTTTTTGATATAGAAGTACGTTTTTTTGGAACTGCCATTTGAAAATCATTGTTATAGTTGGATGTGAAAGACATCTATTATTCAAAACAAATTATTATTTCTTATTCATTATCTATTTTTTCTATAAATAATATTCTCTTTATAAAAAAGAAATATAGATATGTGAAAGACCCGTTAAATTGGATCAAAAATTACTCGAAATAATAAAATTTTGATTCCATACAATATTTGTCAAACCAAAAATTTTTGGTTTGGAACTCTTAGTTCTCGTTCTTTATCTCTCAAATTTATATCTTTAGAATCTGCTAGGTCATAGAAATGAAACTTAATAATTTAATAAAATTGAATAAAATAAAGAAAGAACCTAAAAGACCTTGATTTTCGTCATTCTAGACTTTATTTACACGTAATAAAATACCTCAAAGGATTGTAAACTTTTGCCTAATAAAAAACTTGAGTCTTTTTTTAGTAAAACTCGAGAAAAGAATATACCTAAATTCAATTTTAAAATTCGAATGAGATTACTCATAAATCTGTTAAAGGATACGTGGTTTGATAAAAAAATATCTCAGTCGTTTTTTACCCTTTCTCGATAAAAAAGTTCATTTTAGATCTATAATATTCTAACGTTTACTAAGAAATCGTTTTGATTGAAATGGAAAAAAATCAATCCCATAATGAATTAGTTAATGCGTTGAAAGAAACTAACTAAACTCAAGAGTTTTTATTTGATTAGACCGATGACCTTAGTTAATCCTATAATTCATATCAGCATCAAGTACTCTTTTTAGCGTAATTTTTTATCCTTGCTCTATGAA